GATACTTTACGACTGTTTTCTTTATTATTGATAGGAATTCTCTTGTTAAATGTTAAAGCCTATGAATCGATTAAAACCTCAGATTCATATTAGAACCACGATGAGTCACAATAAAATCCGGTCTAACTAAGTCCAAAAATTCCTTGAGTAAGAACCGTTGGATCATCACTTATTCAATAAACAAACAGAATTACTAAAAAACCAAAGAGACCTTTGGACTTTGATCAAAATAAGCATAAACGAGAGTTTGAAAGAAAAAAATCTTTTAATTTAGAAAATAACTTATAAATCTAACTCTTTGAAAAAAAAAAAAAATTTAAAGTCCGGCCACGAGGTCTGAATATTAAGTATGAATCATAGTTTTTTTTTATCTATTTTATATATTCCGTGCTTCAGATACGAGCATAGAATGAGAATATCCGACGAAAAAAAACCACCTCTAGCAAGATGACAGACTTATTCGCTGTACTATCCATAGGATCAATTATAACAAGTCACACACTCATGTTCCGGAAATACAGAAACAAAGAAATTTCACGGTCGAACTAACATAATGGGATATAAATTAGAGATCCACATGCTTCATGTTGTCTTGAAAAGACAGTTAATAGTTCTTGTGAATCTAATTCATTAAAATTCCATCCAGTAAAATAGAAGAATTATAAATCTCCAAAATAATAGATAGGAATATAGCAAATAGAGCCATTGCAATACCCATCAAAGGAGTAGTTCCCCACCCAGGAGCTACTTTACCATATTCTGAATTCAACGGTTTCAATAAATCCCCTACAGTGGTTCGTCTTGAACCAGATCTAGAACTACCCTCAACGGTTTGTGTAGCCATAAATCCTATTTTATATTCATTGAGATCTGTTGACTTTGTATACCTTTCCGTTGTAAATAAATGATCTTAGCATAGATCCATTGGGGTCTTGAAACTATATAATAATGGAAACAGCAACCCTAGTTGCCATCTTTATATCTGGTTTACTTCTAAGTTTTACTGGGTATGCCTTATATACTGCGTTTGGGCAACCCTCTCAACAACTACGAGATCCATTTGAGGAACACGGAGACTAGTTGAAGTAATGAGACTTTCAATATTGGAAGTCTCATTACTTCAAATTGAAATACTGAAAAATCATTTCGTCTTTTTAGTTGGAACTTTAGGCGGTTCTCGAAAAAAGATAGCGAAAAAGATTATTCCTAGAGTTGAGACTAAAAGGAATGTATAAACCAAAGCTTCCATAGATTCGATTGTGGTTTACAATTATAGCTTCCATACCTGTTTATTTGAGAGCGTCTCCTAGATAAAGAAAGAGCAAGACAAGAGTTAAAGAAAAAACGTCAATTCAACGTAAGATTTATCCGGTATCCTATATCAAATCACAAAAAAAACAAAATATATATTGTATCAGATTACTTGTCTTCTTGTAGTTGGATCCCCAAGTTTTTGGAATGCTCCAAATTCCACTTGAGCATCCAAATCTGGGTCAATACCAGCAAAAACATCCCTGAACAAGGTTCTAGCACCATGCCAAATGTGTCCGAAGAAGAAGAGCAGAGCAAATGAAGCATGTCCAAAAGTAAACCAACCCCTCGGACTGCTACGAAAAACACCATCGGATTTCAAGGTAGCACGATCTAATTCAAAAATTTCACCCAATTGAGCACGTCTAGCATATTTTTTCACAGTAGCAGGATCACTATAACTGACTCCATTGAGTTCACCGCCATAGAACTCAACAGTTACACCTACTTGTTCGACACTATATTTCGATTCTGCCCTTCTAAAAGGAACATCGGCTCTAACAATTCCGTCTCCGTCTAACAAAACAACAGGAAATGTTTCAAAAAAAGTAGGCATACGACGTACAAAAAGTTCACGCCCTTCTTTATCTCTAAAGATAGGGTGTCCTAACCAACCGACAGCTATTCCATCCCCGCTGTCCATTGAACCCGCTCTGAATAATCCCCCTTTTGCCGGATTATTGCCGATGTAATCATAAAAAGCTAATTTTTCAGGAATTTTAGACCAAGCTTCAGATAAACTTTGATTTTCTGCTAGCCCAGTACTAACTCTTCGATATATTTCTTGTTGGAAGTATCCTTGATCCCATTGATAACGAGTGGGACCAAATAATTCAATCGGGGTAGTTGCTGAACCATACCACATAGTTCCAGCAACTACAAAAGCTGCAAAAAAGACAGCAGCGATACTACTGGAAAGGACAGTTTCAATATTTCCCATGCGTAATCCTTTGTATAAACGTTGGGGCGGACGGACACTAAGATGGAATAGACCCGCCAATATGCCTAAAGTTCCTGCTGCAATATGATGAGAGGCTATTCCTCCCGGAACAAAAGGATCAAAACCTTCCACACCCCATGCTGGATTTACAGCTTGTACCCTTCCCGTTAGTCCATAAGGATCAGATACCCATATTCCGGGACCATACAATCCTGTTACATGAAATGCGCCAAAACCAAAACAAGCCACCCCTGAGAGAAATAAATGAATTCCAAAGATCTTGGGCAAATCCAAAGAGGGTTTTCCTGTACGTTCATCACAAAAAATTTCTAGATCCCAATAGACCCAATGCCAGATAGCTGCTAAAAAGCACAAGCCAGAAAACACAATATGTGCACTAGCCACACCTTCGTAACTCCAAACACCCGAGTTCATTAAAGTACCCCCTGTGATACTCCAACCACCCCATGAATTGGTTATTCCTAAACGAGTCATGAAGGGTATAACGAACATACCTTGTCTCCACATTGGATCAAGAACAGGATCAGAGGGATCAAAAACAGCTAATTCGTATAGAGCCATCGAACCAGCCCAACCAGCAACCAGAGCTGTATGCATTATATGGACAGAAATCAAACGGCCGGGATCATTCAATACGACCGTATGAACACGATACCAAGGCAAACCCATGGAAATACCCCCCTTTTTTAATTAAGAAATAGACGCTTTGTAAATGTAACTTTATTGCACTTTAAAAAAAAATATACTATGGAACTTATTTTTTTAGTGGATTATCTCGGGGAAAGGATTAATATTTGTTATATTCTTTTAGTAAGAATGTCTTTTAATAATAATGGAACAATTTTGTTCGTAGAAACAAAAAGAAGCAGATTTATTCTACACCCGATAAGTACCAATACGCAATGGTCGGGTGTTGATAGCATTTTATATGAGAAACTACATCTAGGTTTGTTCATCATCCAAAATAAAAACACCTATTTGAAACAAATTTTCTTTATTCATTTTATTCATTCTGTCTTCCTTTTTTATGAACTTATTTTTTTTTATCTATGGATAAAATATGATAAAAGAGAAAATATTATTAAGACAATAAACCTACTTTTACGCTTTCATATTAAAGTGAGATATAGTACTTTATTTTTGTTTCATTTAATGCCTGTTGGTGTTCCACAAGTACCTTTTCGAAATCCTGGAGACGAAGATGCATCGTGGGTTGACGTATAGTGCGACTTGTCGGATATATTTGGTTATACGGTATTTCCCCGTTCTCTTCCCCCAATTGAGATATCCCCCCTTTCGTCCAAGAAAGATTGATTGAATCATCAAAAATTTGGAGCGTGAAATGCAATGAAGAAAATTAGAAGAAAAATCTATTTTTTAGGGGCTATACAGATTAATATTACAATTTTTTAGAATAATTTATGGTTGCCTTGGTTCAAACAATAAAATGAAGTATCCAGGCTCCGTTTAGAAAAAACCAATTGATAATATATCTATGATTTCTACTTAAAATATCATATTATAGTATATTCTATATTATAATTTATTTATCTAATATTCAATTTATAATTTCTAAATATAATATAAATAGAAATAAATATAAGTGATCTCAAACTGTTAATAAATTGAGTAATATGATGAATGCATTAAATATTTACTATTTGGCGGAAGACATAAATAAATTTAAAAATCGTAGCAAAAAGACGTAGTATTCGGGCATTTGGCCTATATATGCAAATCAAAAATGATCAGATTTTTACTCGGAGTAGAGCATAAACCTAAAAGAATTCAAGAAGACCGTTCAGGAACAAGAAAATTACATCGTGATTTGGATTAAATTCCGATGAAAGAATACATCAATGAAAAGTTAGTCCGATAAGTTAAGTTTAGTGAATTTTTTTGTTTATTATTTATAATAAAGAAAAAAACTCGAATCTACACATTGATTCTTTTTTTTAGCGATTTGTATTGAGCCGTATGCCTTAAAAGATGCATGTACGGTTCCGAAAGGGATACAATTTTATCTCACTCAACCGACTTTATCGAGAAAGATTACTTTTTTTAGGCCAAGAGGTTGATGACGAGATCTCGAATCAACTTGTTGGTCTTATGATATTTCTCAGTATAGAGGACGATACCCCAGATCTATATTTGTTTATAAACTCTCCCGGAGGGTGGGTAATACCTGGATTAGGTATTTTTGATACTATGCAATTTGTGCAACCAGACGTACAAACAATATGCATGGGATTAGCCGCTTCAATGGGATCTTTTATTCTGGTCGGAGGAGAAATAACCAAACGTCTAGCATTCCCTCACGCTTGGCGCCAATGAGTTTTTTATTTGATTTGAGAGAAAAAAGAAGACAAGACTATGCCTTCGCGATATATGAAATATGAATATTAAGTAATAATAGCATGGCACTTAGAATTCGATAGGAAATTTTTTTCCAAAATTGTTAAATTTTGTATCGAAAGAGTAGTATGAGATAGGGGGTATTTCCTATTTTATCTGATATATCAGGAGAACCATTCTAGCGCGACAAACTTTTTAGTTTTCACACCGAAAAACTCTTAAAAATATATATATTATTCTGAAAGAATACGAAATTTTTTTTTATTTGAAAAAAAAAAATAAACTTTGGGATTGCTAAATAACAGACAAAATTAATATATAAAGCAACGGAACCATCGTAGTATTTTTTTAACTACCACAAAAAGAAAGGTGGTTATTGGATCATTTACCTATGTGAATATGATAAAGCCTCTAATTTATTGTATATTTCTTCGTATATTTCTTCAATGTAAAATAAAAAAGGTATATGTATATAAAGTGAATTCCATTGTAGGAGCCGTATGCTATGTGCAAAAGATGCTTGTAAAGATGCTTGTACGGTTATTCAATTCTATCTTTTTATTTTTATTATATTTATAATATTTTTATTTTTGCCTTTCATCAAGCAAGATATAATAATAATTTATTATGTTATTTCATATGTTATTTCATCAGGGTAATGATCCATCAACCTTCTACTTCTTTTTATGAGTCACGGACGGAAGAATTTATCCTGGAAACGGGAGAACTACTGAAGCTACGCGAAACCCTCACAAAGGTTTATGTACAAAGAACGGGCAAATCTTTATGGGTTGTTTCCGAAGACATGGAAAGAGATGTTTTTCTGTCAGCAACAGAAGCCCAAGCTCACGGACTTGTTGATCTTGTAGCGGTTGAATAAAAAATAAGAGGATTTCACGCAAGTATGAAATTTGATATTTTATCTTCGTACCTGGTTTAATACACTATTCTAAATATTCTATCAATACATTAATAAAAAATAATTCATAATTATCCGGTTAGGATCGATCTAAACCATCCCATTATGTATCTGATTCAACATGCCAACTATTAAACAACTTATTAGAAACACACGACAGCCAATCAAAAATGTCACGAAATCCCCCGCTCTTGGAGGATGTCCTCAGCGACGAGGAACATGTACTAGGGTGTATGTGCGACTCGGTCAGATCAATGGACTAGCGAAAAGAAAACAATTGATCCAGTATAAGTGATCAGTAACAGTGAATAGGATAGAAGAAGACCATTCACTATATGAAAAATTAAAATATCTAAAAAAGATATATCATATCCTTCGATTGTGGTATCAAATTAATTTATGGTTGAAATTA